TTGATGTTATTTGACGTACAATAATTTCTATATGCCTATTATGTATCTGCACCCCTTGGGATCGATAAACCTTTTGAACCTTATTAACCAAAGAGATACGACTTTGCACTATAGTTAGCTCAGCACCAATCAGGAATGCCCAAGGAATTCCAAGAATTCTTGTTATACATTTGTTCCAAGTCTCAATCCTCTTTTCGAGATTCATCGATATTGAATCAATCGAACGCACTTCTAACACCTGTTCCACTTTTGGAAGACCTTGCGTTATATCACCAGATCTTGATTTTTCATATATAAATGTAACTAATGTATCTCCTTCGTAAAGGATTTCCCCATAATGTCCATGAACAGTTGCTCCTGGAGTAGCCAAATAAGGCTTAGCTGATCGTATTACCACAGAGTCAACTTGAAGAATTAGAACTTGACCCGATTTTAAATGCGGTCCTTTTTTGGCTATACATACATTTTCACAAAGAAACTGCCCAAGACTAACGATTGTAGATGTCTCTTCACAACAATTGTAATGCAGAAAATACCAATTCAAATTGAATGGATTCAAAATGATGTTACTGCAGGAATAGGGATTATAAATTTTACCTTTTTCATCCAGTAAATAATATTTAAGTATTTGAAAAATCTGTTTTAAATTGTCAAGTTGCAAATAGTTAGTTACCAAGATTTGATTATGGGTTATTAAATCGGAAAAGAAATCAAAATTATAAATTGGAAAGCCTGTTCCTAAGGGGCCCAACGGATTCCTAATTGGAATTAGGGGGTCCTCTTTGATTGATTCTTTTATCACATTGGGAGATTTTACATCGTTGAATGGGCCTGTTCGAGAACAATTGGATGATGACAAAATTATCAAAGATTGAGATTCCTTATTTCGATTCAATAACGTATGAATAGTTCCTTGATTTGGATTAAGGGATTCTTGAATCCTTGCCTTGGAATAGGAATAAATGGAAGAAAACGGATTGACATTAGCGCGATCTGATCCATTCTCAGAGATTAATCCTGAACCCGACAGATCATTTCTTTTTCCGGTATACAAAATAGGTGACTTCGCTAAGTCGATTCTTAGAAAATCTCTAATTAAACCATTTGTCCTTATTTCAACAAAGGAAGCACAGGCCTTTTCGATCTTTTTGTCTTGGTCCCAATTCAACACTAAACAAGTCCGAACTAATTGAATACTTGTGTCCCAAATTTCAAGAATTGGGTCGTAATAAAGGATATAGTTGACAACTCGAAGTTGTAGATTATCACTTTCTTGCAAGAGATCCGGTGGGAAAAGTCTTCCTAAATTTATACCATCCGTTTTTTTATATGGGACTACAGGTTGAACCAAAACAAAATATTTTTTTTCATACCTGGAAAGTTTCATTCGTTGGATATAGAGCCAATTTTTCAATTTTTTGTATTCTTTGGAATTTTGTTTTCCCCCTCCTGGTGGTATCAATCGGAATGCCTTGTTTGTCTTTCCAGGAAAATGGATATCTCCAGAAAAGATTATTAGTTTAATTTTTTCTGCTTTTTTCTTCACTCGGACCAATCCACCTACCCGACTTCTTCTATTTAAAGTGATTTGTGTATCTATCCCAATAATACTATTGTGCCGTACCATTATGGAACAAGATTCGGCCAAAATGTGGACTTCCACGGGAATAAAAAAAAACGGATTTACTTCCTTTTGGTATTTTGGCCAAAATACCTTGACTCCTCGATACTCAATCAACTCCTCTTCATTAACGATTGAATTCAGTTCTCTAGTCTCATATTTAGTAAGTCCCGAGCTCTTTCTTATATATCGAGGATCGTCCAAATAAGCAAGAATACTATTTCTACGGAGAATACCATTTCGGGGGATTTCAATTGAGATACCTGAAGAAGGTATTAATTGGTTCTCGCCCTCTTGAATCGATTCGAGTGGGATGATGACTCTATTTCTTCGCCTCTTTGCCAATAAATCCGAATTCCCCTCGAGAACGGCCGGATTTCTGAGATTACAACGACCGGTACATGTCATTCGATTAAGTTCTGAATAATCAGGAATCCTATCTCCTTTTTGATTTTTACCAGAAAAATACGAACTAAAAAATTTGTGTCTCACTTGATTATTAGTTACTGAGGGGTTAGAAATATATCTTCGCTTAACAGAAAGAGAATAAGCGTTCATTTTATCTTGATCCTTGTGGATCGAACAGGGGCCTGGACTGGATCTCCAGGGCTCCCCTAATAATATCCATAAATGACTTGTTTTTGGTAAGAGATGAATATTACCATATGTAAATTCAGGTGCATGGTACACATCGGTATTCCAGTGCATTTCGCCTTCTGAGTCAGAATAAATATGTTTTCGAACCTTCTCTTTCAAATTCAAAGTGGATGTTCTCGCGCGAATCTCAGCAATGACTTGTTCTGATTCTACATATTGATCGTTTTGAACTAAAAGAAAACTTTTGGGCGGAATACACACATTGTGTATAATATCTTCACTTTCAATAGTTACATACAAGTCTCTAGAACATAGAAAAGCAGGATGTCCATGACGTGTACGTGTCGGATGAACCAAATCCTCATTGAATTTTATTTTTCCATTAGAAGGGGCTCGGACATGTTCTGCAGTACCCCCTGTGAATACTCCGCCGGTATGAAAAGTTCTTAATGTTAATTGAGTACCTGGTTCTCCAATAGATTGACCTGCAATAATACCTACAGCTTCTCCCAATTCAACCAGGTCGTCGTGAGCTGGGCTTCGGCCATAGCATAGTTGACAAATCCAAGATGTACTCCTACAAGTAAAGGGGGTTCGAATAGAGATTGGTTGTGCTCTAAAAGTTATGAATCTATTAACAAGTCCAACCCCAATATCTTGATTTCTAGTAGCAATGCATCGCGAACCTATATATATATGATCCGCTAATACACGCCCAATTAATGTTTGGATAAAAATCCTGTCGGTCATCATTCCATTTCGAGGACTTACAGAAATACCTCGGACGGTGCCACAATCTGTTCGACGTACAACAATGTGTTGAACTACTTCAACAAGTCTGCGCGTGAGGTATCCTGCATCTGATGTTCGGATAGCGGTATCCACAACTCCTTTACGGGCTCCGTAGCAAGAAATAATATATTCTGTTAAAGAGAGTCCTTCGCGTAAATTGCTTTGAATGGGTAAATCAATCATTTGACCTTGGGGATCCGACATTAATCCTCTCATACCTACTAATTGATGTACCTGAGATGCATTTCCTCTGGCTCCCGAAAAAGACATTATATGGACTGGATTAAAAGGATCGGTCATCCGAAAATTAGGATTCATTTCTTGTCGCAAATATTCACTTGTGGCATACCAGATCTCGATCGATTGACGTAATTTTTCTACCGCGTGTACATTCCCATAATGATGGTGTTTTTCCAAAATAAAACTTTGTTGTTCAGCGTCTTGAACTAGCCATCTTTTAGAAGGTATTGTTAAAAGATCATCAATTCCTAATGAAATGGATGCGGCGGTAGCTTGTCGGAAACCCAGAGTCTTTACTTGATCCAGGATATGTGATGTATATCCTATTCCATAGTGATCAATAAATCGACTAATAAGTCGTTTCATGGCAGTTCCGTCTATCACTTTATTGTGAAAGACCTGAGTGGGCCGTTCTGCCATCAGTACCTCCATATTGCGCTGAGTAGAATTTGACAATGGGTTTGAGTCAGTGATTGGACAACTTCCTTTTCTAGATCTTGATTCACGTAGAAATTCCGCAATTTTATAGTCCTAGTTAACCCGGCGAGACTCGAATTCCCGCTGGTAGCATAGAATTACAACAGCCCTGCCAAAACCCCTGTATGGCTTCTTCTATTTCTCGATAAAGAGAAATATGCCCAAGAGTGGTTCGAATATATATATAAAGAATTTCTTTTTTTATACTTCTTACTATTAGATAGTGTCCATAAATCTCATAATAGGTCCCCAAAGATTCATAGTGAATTTCAATGGGAGTTTCTCTTGCAGCAATAACGCGTTGATCTAGTCGCCACCGCAGCCACAAAGGACTACCTAAATTGATTCGTTTTTGCCGAAAAGCTCCAATTGCATCATAGGCGTTACAAAAAAACGGTTCTTTTTTTTTTGTATACTTATAGTTATTATCTTCATTTTGATAGTTTCTACCATTACACGGATTATACCTATTTACACAAATACCCCGACGATTTCCACTCGTTAAGACATAGAGTCCACTAAGCATATCTTGAGTTGGTGCAGAAATGGGATCTCCAATAGTTGGAGACAAAAGATTCATATGAGAAAACATAAGTAAACGTGCCTCTGCTTGAGCCTCCAAAGATAAAGGCACATGAACAGCCATTTGATCCCCGTCAAAGTCCGCATTGAAGCCCTTACAAACTAATGGGTGTAAACAAATAGCGCGCCCTTCTACTAAAATGGGGAGGAATGCCTGTATGCCTAATCTATGCAGAGTAGGCGCTCTATTCAGCAATACAGGATGGTCATCCAGAATTTCTTGAAGTATTTCCCATACAATTGGTTTTTTTTTACGAATTTGACTCTTAGCAACTCCGATGTTCGAAGCAAGATGTTTTCTAATTAGGTCACGAATTACAAATGCCTGGAAAAGTTCTATTGCTATTTCGCGAGGCAATCCACATCGATGTAATGAAAGTGAAGGGCCCACGACAATCACTGACCGCCCTGAATAATCGACGCGTTTACCAAGCAGAGTCTCGCGAACTCTTCCTTCTTTGCCTTCAATTACATCTGAAAGCGACTTGTAAACTCTATTATGATCATCCCTCATTGGTTGTCCGCAGATTCCATTATCAAGAAGTGCATCCACTGCTTCTTGTAGCAATTTTTCCTGAGATATTATTAATTCTTCTGGCGTAGCTATACTTGTTGTTAATAGATCTGTAAGAGTATTATTCCGATAGATAATTCTTCTATAGATTTCATTAATATCCGAGGTCACCAGTTT